AAATAGACGCGTCCCGAGTTCCATACAGATTACTTCTCAATACAATTTCTTTCAAATTCATTAAAATTTCATGTATTGATTCTTGAATACCTACGATGGTCGAATATTCATGTGGTATTTTCTCAGATTTTGCACGTGTGATACATGTTCCCTCGATTTCTCCGAGCAAAATTCTTCGCATTGCAATGCCTATTGTTTCAGCTTGGCCTTTCCTAAGTGGAGACAGAATAAAGCGTCCATAATAAAGACGCTTACTGTCTACTCTTGATTCAACACACTTCCACTGGAGTGTCCGAGTCGATACTTTAACTTTTTCTCGAATCATAGTAATAGATTTTTATCAAACTCTTGATTGAATTAATTGTTTATTTCTCTTGAAATCTCGTTCTTTAATGTTTCTATTTTTAGTTTTACACACGTCTTTTTTTAGGAGCCCTACATCCATTATGTGGCAGAGGCGTTACATCCTGTATAAACCGTAATCGTAGACCACTTCCTAAAATAATAGCTCGTAATGCCCCCTCTCTTCCTAGACCGGGACCCTTTATCCTTACGTTTGCTCGTTGCATGCCTTGATCCTTTACTGTTCGAATAGCAGTTTCTGCTGCGGTGTAAGCGGCGAATGGTGTCCCCCTTCGTCTACCCTTGAATCCACACGAACCCGCAGAGGCCCAAGAAATCACCCGACCCCGTACATCTGTAACAGTCACAATGGTATTGTTGAAACTCGCTTGAACATAAATAACTCCCTTTGGTATTTTACGAGTATGCTTACGCGAACCGATACGTCCATTTTTACGCGAACCAGCTTTTGATATAGGTTTTGCCATATTGATTGAATATTAATAATTAATAAGATTTATTTATTTGAATTTTAATATCCATTTATTTTATCAATTTATTTGATTTGTGCATTGGGTACTTTCTTTAAAATAGAAAGCCCTTCTTTTGTGAAAATATTATCCTTGTCTTTGTTTATGTTTTGGATTGGAACAAATTACTAGAATCCGTCCTCGCCTGCGGATCAATCTACATTTTTCACAAATTTTACGAACAGAGGCTCCAACTTTCATATTTCTTATTCCTTAACTTAATGTCGAATCTATTTATTGGAAGAAAATAGGGTTTCCTTCTATTTTTCACTTCTAATTGTGTCCCCTAAAAAAATGTTGAAGTGAAAAAAGAGTCTACTTAAATTAAGTGACTTATACTTCCATTTTTCCCTTTCCCGGTCGTATACATATAAAAGAAGAGTACATCGAATTTTGTTGGAAACATAGCCAGCCTCGAATCTTTTTTTAATTCTATTTTTTCAATAAAGGAACGTGGAATATACGCTGAGAAGTAATTCAGTAATTAAATCTTCATTACTTTTTTTCTATTCTAGTAAAATCCTCTTCACGCATTCATTAATGTATCGGGAGTCATATTCGAAATCTGTGTTTTCTCTCTCCATTCTTCTGAATGGAGAGAAGTTTTTCATAGAATTCGGATATCGGAAAAATTACCATATGTAACATAAAACTTCTCCGCCGATTCTTTCTAATCGAGCCTCTCGATCTGTCATTATACCTCTCGAAGTAGAAAGAATTACAATCCCCATCCCTCCTAAAATTTTAGGAATTTTTGGATAGTTCGAATAGATTCGTAGACCGGGTGTACTGATTCGTTTTAAATTTAAAAAAGTTTTCGATGATCCTTTCCTATTTCTTCTATATCGTAGAGTTAAAACTAAAAAGTATTTGTTGCTTTCCCGATGTTTTCTGACGTTTTCAACAAAACCCTCTCGTAAAAGTATTTTCACAATGTTTTCAGTGATATTAGTAAGTGGTATTTGAACTGTTCGTTTTCTATTCATGTCAGCATTGCGTATCAAGGTTAGTGTATCAGCGATTGTATCCTTACCCACGATAATTGTTGCTCCTTACTTTCAATATAATCAACGTGCTCCCTTTTTTTCGATTTTTTATTTTTGGATTCCATAAAATATCGAATATTGAATATGAGAATATAATAAGAATCTATATATAGAAAATATTATTCTAATAGGATAATGTTTTCTATATATAGAATACTCTAAAACTAAAAAAAGATAGAATATTAGAAAATGAACTAATGAATTATTATAAACTATATATTGAATATATATATTTCATTCGTTTTTCTTTTTTTTTCTATCTATTATTTTTTAATTTGTATTTATTTTTTGAAATATGAATTAAAAAAGATTAAATAATATAATAATAATGACTTACTATTTCTAATACTTAGTAATACTTACTATATATCTTAGTAATACTTACTATATATACTTTTAATTTTGATCATTACACAAATACACAAGGTATATATGTGAGATAGAATCGATTAATTAATTGGATTCAATTCATAAATAAGATATCCATATCACGATCTTGTATTATAATACCTCAGGTGCTAATGAAACTATTTTAGTGAAATTGAACTGTCTCAATTCTCGGGCTATTGCGCAAAAAATGCGAGTTCCTTTTGGATTTCCTTCTTTATCAATTAGAACCGCAGCATTATCATCATACTTTATTATTATACCGTTACTACGTTTGAGTTCTTTACAAGTACGTACAATTACAGCTCTGATCACTTCTGATCGTTCTACAGGCGTATTTGGTACTGCTTTTTTGATTACAGCAACAACAATGTCACCAATATAAGCATATCGTCGATTACCAGCTCCTATGATTCGAATACACATCAATTCGCGGGCTCCACTATTATCGGCTACATTTAAATAGGTTTGAAGTTGAATCATATCATTTTTTTTTCTCTTTCAGTCAAAAAGTTGAAGTAAAAAAAATATTCTGTGTTCAAAAAAAGAAATCTACAATTGCAATTTTTTTCATACGAAAGACTTCTTTCGTTCGAATGATTATTCTGAAAGAATGAATTGAGTTCGTATAGGCATTTTGGATGCTGCTATTGAAATAGCCTTTCGAGCTATATTTTCTGGGACCCCACTCATTTCATAAAGTATTTTGCCGGGTTTAACGACAGCTACCCAATATTCGGGAGACCCTTTTCCTGAACCCATACGCGTTTCGGTAGGTCTTACTGTAACAGGTTTATCTGGAAATATGCGTACCCATATTTTTCCACCCCGACGGACATTTCGCGACATTGCCCGCCGCCCCGCTTCTATTTGTCTAGATGTGATCCAAGCGGGCTCAAGTGTCTGAAGAGCATATTTTCCGAAGCAAATAGTATTACCTCGATAGGCTCTTCCTTTCATTCTTCCTCGATGTTGTTTACGGAATCTGGTTCTTTTTGGGTTCTAGTTGATGGTTTTTTCTCAATTCCATCTCTATTACAGAACCGTACATGAGATTTTCACCTCATACGGCTCCTCACGAATGAATCGATTAAAAAATATTTCTATTTAACCGATAAAATAATATACCAATACTATAAGATACATATGTTTAAATACAATCGCGGAATTTTTTGGCATTTCATAGAATCGATTGATCTATTAGAAATTTGTATATCTTGCTTTGATATATAAGAAATATGTATTCTTATAGACCTTTTTTGCTATCCGTATCGAACTAAACATTGTTGTTTTGGTATAAGGTTCGTTCGAACCTCTATTTGTATTTTCTTTATTCAAAAAAATCCAAATTTTCGCGGGCGAATATTTACTCTTTCATTATTAATCTCCGATATAATGTAGGGTTAGTCCACAAATCTTCAAAAAACAACGAATTGGTTCTTAGTTTCTTCCGCCATCCCACCTAATGAATCAGGAAGATTTGTTTTTCATTTTCAAATAATCTTAGGTATTCACAGGTTCCATCGTTCCCATCGCTTTTCGATTTATGGTTAGGTCTGAATTCTACAATGGAGCCTCTGCAATAAGATTCGATTTGAATAAGATTTTCTTATTTATTTTTTTCTTTTTTTTTGAATCAACCTTCTCAGTTTTATTGATTCGAGGCTCTTGATTCGTTTATTCTAGGAATATATTTATCCGTTGAATATTGATGCTTTATTACACTACCTTTTATGAGATAACCCATAGACCTTTACACATTAGAATTCGATATCATCGAGATATATATTTCTTTCTTTCTTTCACCCCTTCATTTATCTGTATATTCTTATTGCTTTACAACTCATAATCAGATTCGTTTTTATTTCTTTTTTATGAAATATTTGATTTCAGTTGCTATAATTATATAAACGCATATATCTTTATTTCTATTTTTTATTTGGACCGGTTCTTTATATCCAGATTAATGCAAAGCGATGAGTAGGTTATTAGATTAGTTCTTTATTAATTCTATGAATTTTTGTTTCAATTGAACCGCTCTAAAAAAACCAACGAGTCACACACTAAGCATAGCAACTCCTTCACTATAAATTGACTATAAAATGATTAATAAAATTTTGGATTCAATCTTATAAAATTTGTCATTTACTCTTTTGGAATAAGAATGTAGTAAGAATTCGTCATTTTTTGTTTTATTGAAAGATAGAGCGTTAAAGATAAGGAAAAGTTTCTTATTCGTTGTTTAGAAATATCCAAACTTTGATCCCTAATACCCCACAAATAGTTTGGACTGTATAGGCACAATAATCCATTTTAGCTCGAATGGTTTGTAAAGGAACCCTACCCTCTCTGATCCATTCGACACGTGCAATTTCTTTTCCGTCAATACGCCCCGCAATTTGTACTTGAATTCCTTTTGTACCTGCCTGTTCAGCTAATTCAATAGCTTTTTTCATTGCTTTACGAAACGAAATTCTATTCTTTAATTGATAGCCTATAAATTCTGCAAGAATATTAGCGTCTCCATAAGCATTTGGAATTATTGTCATTTCAATTTTGAGTTCTCGGTTCCCACAATTCACTTTTTTTTGCACATTCATCTTTAATTCTTCGATTGTTCGAGGCTCATCCTCTAGTAATATATTTTTTTCAGATCCGATATAGATTATGACTTGAAGCAGATCGATTCTTTTTT